GCCCTAATACATTACAAAATTTATCTTTAGCCAATGATCCAATAATAGAAGAAATCGGAATTTTGCTATCCATTTTTATTCTAACATTATCTATTAGAAATGAGTTTTCTAGCATTTGACTACGTACCACTAAAGGATTTAATCGCAAACTTGACAGATAACCTAGAAACTCTAAATTATCTTTAGATAATTGATTTATATTGACTTTTTGCGGTTGAAACCATATGGAAAAATAACATTGCCATAAATTAACAAAATAAAATTTCCATTTATTCATCAGAAGCGGTGTATCCTTTGTTGCCAGAATGCTTTTTCCGTGATATCTAACATAATGTATGAAAGGATCCTTGAGCAACCCTAGGATCGCCGGAAAATTATTAACAAAGACTTTTAAAAAATGTTGTATTTTTCCATAGAATAAAATTCGCTCAAAAAGGACTTCATAAGATGTCGATCGTAAATGAGAAGACCGCTTCCGTAGAAAAAAAAAAATGGATTCGTATTCACAGACATGAGAATTATATAAGAACAAGAAAAATCTTGGATTCAAAATTGATTTTTTTTTTTTATAAAAAATCTTCCCATTGCAAGACTCGTATAGACAGAGCCGAAAAAAATGCAAAGAAGAGGCATCTTTTACCCGGTAACGTAGAGTTTGAACCAAGATTTCTAGATGGATGGGGTAAGGTATTAGTATATCTACCACATAATTAAAATGTGAGAATTTGTCTTCTAAAAAGGGAAATATTGAATGAATTGATTGTAAATTATAAGATTTTTTTAATTGTTTTCCTTCGAAAAAAGATCCTAATCTTAGGGAAAAAGGAATTTCTACAATCACTGCAAATAAAACAGATATCATTTGATAAAATAAAAGATTGGTATGCCCCAAAAAGGGATTTTGGTTCAAATCCTTAGTGGGAATAATCAAACGATTCTGTTCAGACATCCGCAAAATTAAGCGTTTCACAATTAGTGAACTATATTTTTTGTCATAATCCGCATTTTCCAAGAAAATGGAGCGATTTCTATTTAATCTATTTAAACCATGATCATAAGCAAGTACATAAATATAATCCCGAAAAAAAAGTGGATATAGAAAACTCTGTTGTCGAGCCCCGTCGAACTCTAAATATCCCTGAAATTTCTCCATTTGGATTGAAATTCGATTTGAACTGTAAAGTAAAGTCTTTATTTTATTGAGTTCTGAAATGACACATAGTGCGATACGGTCAAAATGAGGTATTAGACTACGAAAGCAATAGATACCTCATAAACAGGTAGACTGCTAACCGGATTCTCTATCTTTAATGGGTTTCTGTTTAGTTATATTATAGAATAACAAAACAAAATGATTAGAAATCCTTTATTTTTTTAACCTAATCGCTCTTTTGATTTTGGAAATATATATTTTTTTATCAATATACTGCTTCTTTTACACATCCATCTCCAACCGAACCCAAACGGACTAGGTAAAAAAAAATAATAATTAGGACCCATAAAAAATTGATAATAACACGCAAGAAAAAAATCCTTCCCATACCCGTATTGGGCACTAATCTATTTTTAACATTTAATTAGATCGGGTAATTTTTCAAATTACGAATGGAAGCTCGTTTCTTTTTTTCCTGTAATCAGGAAACCTGGTTTTTTATCCATCCATTTATATTTATTCACTCGACCCAAATTGGAATTCCTTTTTTTTTTCCTAATTGATACAACTTTATTTTGGTGTCGAACAAAAAAAAAATGTTATCTGAATTCGCCCTTGATACGACATGCTATTTTTTCCATTCATTCCTTTCAGGATCAGTCGTGGTCTTACAAACTCTACCGTAGATCTGTACGAATCCTTTTCTTCATACAAATGTGTAAAAGATGCTAGTCGCACTTAAAAGCCGAGTACTCTACCGTTGAGTTAGCAACCCCAAAAAACAAAAAAAGAAAGTACTGCAAATATGTAGATAGAACCAGAATAAAGAAAAAAAAAAAAAAAAATCCAGTCATGTGTGCGTCCGGGATAAATAGATCTATTTCTCTATGAGAAATTATATTTGGTCCATACACTGTTGTCAATATGATTGTTAATTTTTAATACAGCGAAAAAAAAAGCTTAACCCCTTGGTTTGTTAGTTGATACAATGAATAAAACAAATAAATATATCATTTTTTATTTTATATACAATACAGTATTATTTTTTATACAATAAAATTTTGTATTTATACAAAATTTCTAATTTATATAGATCCAAAATTATTTTAATAAATTTATTTCTGATTATAAAATATAGTAGTAGTTAACAGGGTATTTTTTAGTATTCCTACTAAAGTAGGAATACTAAAAATAAATCAAAATTATAAAAAAAAATGATGGAAGCGAAAGAGGAGGAAAGAAAAGAGTAGATAAAATTTGATACCAAGCTATATACGAGTCTTTCACATCCTCTTTTTTATGTTTCATTAATTCAATTTTGTTTTATTAAGACTTAATTCCGTAAAAATCCCTGCCTTCTTTGAAATATCATGAACTGTTCTTGTTGGTTGAGCGCCTTTTTTAAGGAAATCGATAATAGCAGGAAAATTTAAATAAGTTTTATTTGTTATTGGATCATAAAAACCCACTTTCCGAATATCTCTTCCTTCTCTTCGGGATCGAACATCAATTGCAACGATTCGATAAACGGCTCATTGGGATAGATGGATTTGAATAACACCCCCCCTAGAAACGTATAAGAGGCTTTGGCCTCGTACGGCTCGAGAAAAAATTAAACGAGTATGAAGTTAACTCTCTGTATAAAATACAAATATTAGATAGATTAATAAAAATATTAAATCAATTAGCCAGTATTGAAACCCTAAATAGTTTTTTCCATAAAAAGAATTCGTAACATTCTTACTCTCGTAACTCAAGTTAAATAACTCTCAAATATCTCAACAGAGAATACTTAAGTACTCTTTTTTTTGAGTAGTCTCTAACCCCTTTTTTGTTTGTCTCATTTTTTAGAATAAATTTTGATTCTTAATTCTGATCTAGTTGTTCAAACAATTTAAAACTGGATTTCCTTGTTTCAGGATTCTTTATCCTTACTTTGAATCTTTGGGTTTAGACATGACTTCGGTGATCTTGAATCGTTTTATTAAAAATGGCAGCAACAAGCCCCTTATTTTGTTTATGATTTCTTTTCTTTCTATCAAAGAATCATACAAACGCTTTATTCACGCATGATAGACTTTTGATTCAAAGAATTTTACAAATTTAATAAAACTTATTTTTCCATTGTAAAATTGCTTGAAAGGTCTTTTTTCAATATAAAAATAAAATATAAAAATAAAAAGACTTACGAAGTTGTTCCAACTTATTGATTCGCACTAACCCTAGATCCTTACTCCTGCGAAAGGAATAAAAACTTTATATTCTCCTCGAGCTCCATCCTGTACTCTTTTTTTTATTCAAAAAAATAGAACACAAAATGTCGAGTCAAGAGCACCTATATTCCTATATAAAAAGTGGCGGATCAAAAAATCCACAGCAGATCATGTCCTTCAATTCAAGTCGCACGTTGCTTTCTACCACATCGTTTTAAACGAAGTTTTACCATAACATTCCTCTAGTTTGTGTAATTGATTCAATTATGGAATCATGAATAGTCATAGTTCAGTCAGTATATCGTAATCTAGACTTTTTCTTTCTCTATGAATGGAATAGTGAATTTATGCGTAAAAGGCTCAGTCAGAATTCGAATCAATCCCATATCAGATTGTATATATGTAAAATCGAAATTTGAATATATCTATATATTTATTTATATATTTATATATTTATATTCAAACTCTTAGAATCTAAGGTTATACCTTACTTTCCCGCATCACAAAAAAAAAAAAAAAAAGCAAATAGATTTTTTTTAATTCGGTTGAAATGATGAAAAATAAGTTTATTTTTTTCTTTTCAATATTTTATTCTTAAAATGTATTGTATTTTTAAACAGAAATAGAAAGATGGTGTACAAAGTCAATATAAGATTTATTACGTAATGACTGTACTCTGGGACGGAAGGATTCGAACCTCCGAATAGCGGGACCAAAACCCGTTGCCTTACCGCTTGGCTACGCCCCATTTAGATTTTTATTCAAGACTACTATAAAAGACTAATATTGCTATTGGTTGTTCGTCAATTCAATTTCAGCCCAAATGAAATATAGATTACACTGGTGCTAGAGTTTTGATACGTGTAGATCGCAAATCAAACTGACTTTATTGATCATTACATAGAATTCAATTAAGATATTGTATGAAAATATTATTTCTTTAATTCTCATAAGAGAATGAAAGGATTTTTGATTGAGTAAGTTCAACAAAGTCTTTTTAGACTATTTTTCTTTATTTTTTCTTTATATAAAAAATATATTAATAACTCAATCAAAATTAAATTATCTATCAAGAACACCAATTTTTGTTATGCTTAATATATTTAATTTGATCTGTATTTGTTTTAATTCTGCCCTTTTTTCAAGCACTTTTTTAATCGCCAAATTGCCGGAGGCCTACGCCTTTTTGAATCCAATCGTAGATGTTATGCCCGTAATACCTCTTTTCTTTCTTCTCTTAGCTTTTGTTTGGCAAGCAGCTGTAAGTTTTCGATGAAATTCTTAATACTGTCACTGTCTTAGAAAACTTAGAAAAATTCACGGTTTTTTTCTTCCAACAATTCAAAAGATTAAAAAAAATCTTGACGTATAAACGAACTCTCAATGCAAATATTGAATTTTTTTAGTAGCCATACTAAATCTGGATCATTCTATTTCCTAAAATTTATCCTTCTTTTCCCTAAATGAAATAACTTAATTATATTCGAGCTCACAAAAATAAATAACTTGATTTTTTGGTATAAAAATGAGATTTTTGGTATAAAAATAGAGAATCTATTCTCTTTTTTTTTTTTTTAGTAAGATCTTGGAGATTGTGTAATGCTTACTCTCAAACTTTTTGTATACACTGTAGTTATATTCTTTGTTTCTCTCTTCATATTTGGATTCCTATCTAATGATCCAGGACGTAATCCTGGACGTGAAGAATAAAAAGGAAAGGTTTTTTATTACTTTATTTAATTAGTGGAAATGCTCGAATTTTAAGGGAAAGAGAGGGATTCGAACCCTCGGTACGATTAACTCGTACAATGGATTAGCAATCCAACGCTTTAGTCCACTCAGCCATCTCTCCTAATTGAAAAGGGATACTTATTAGGGTCCATAAAAAAAAAAAAGGGCTTGAAAAAAAAACCTTCTACACTTTATTCTTAAAAAGCTTTCTTTTTTTTTTTTTTTTTAGATTATTCTTTAAATATTATATATATATATATATATTTATTTTTTTTTTTTTATTTATTTNNNTTATAATTTTTTTTATCATTTATTTATATAATAAAATAATATATATATTACTATTATATAACTTTTTTATAGAACTTTCTCAGTAATTCTATTTACACAAAAAATTTAGATAAAGATTAGATAAAGAAAAGGATCGAACTCGAAAAATAAATAAATAAAACCACAATAATAAAAAAAGAGAATCCTATTTTTATTTTGTCTCGTCCAAACACAAGTAAAAGATCTTTTTTATTTTAATAGCCTGGCCTGGTCAGTCCCCAGCCGGGCCTTTTTTTGTTAAAGTTAAAAGACTCATCCAATGGAGTTTTAGAAAAAAAAAAAGATCGGAAATTGAAAAAAAAAAATGGAATTCGCTTTACTTAGTTTATTAAGCCTACGCTTCGACGCTATAATTTTATAATTTTTTTTTTTCAGATTTTTTTTATTACATACACCCCCGATTCCTTTGTTCGACAAAAGGTCTATTTATATGCAATAATTGCATTGTAGCGGGTATAGTTTAGTGGTAAAAGTGTGATTCGTTCCTTTAATCCCTTTAATAGTTAAAGGGTCTCTCGGTTTGATTCATCTTCCGATCAAAAACTTTATTTCTTAAAAGGATTTAGTCCTTTACCTTTCAATGAAAAATTCAAGGAAGATTATAAATTCTCGTAATTTGTATCCAAAGACTCTAATCAATTGTAAATTTGGATTATGAAATTACGAAACATAATTTTTGAATTGGATGACTATTTACAATTCAATTAAGTATAACAAGAGGATCCATGGATAAAGCTAAAAAAGTTTCTTTCTAATCGTAACTAAATCTTCAGTTCTATTCATTATTTGGTATAGAAAAAATTGAAGCAAAATAGCTATTAAACGAGAACTTTGGTTTACTAAAGACATCGACATATTATATTGTTTTAGCTCGGTGGAAACAAAATACTTTTCCTAAAGATTCTATTAAATAGAAATAAAGAACGAAGTAACTAGAAAGACTGTTCGAGTTCTTCCTTTCTATTTTCTAGAAGGATCATCTATAAAGCAAAATTTTCTGTGAAAGCAACCAGACGGAAAAAAAGCTAACATAGATGTTATGGGTCGAATTTTGATTTCGTTCCCGTCGTATTTTATTTGGTAATTTCTCCATATATCATAAAGGAGCCGAATGAAACCAAAGTTTCATGTTCGGTTTTGAATTAGAGACGTTAAAACTATAAAAATGATCAATCGACGTCGACTAAAACCCTTAGCCTTCCAAGCTAACGATGCGGGTTCGATTCCCGCTACCCGCTCTAAATTCTAAAAAGCCCCTTACCCTTTTATTAGAAATTTTATGTATTAGAATTGTCTAAAAGCAATTGTGTATTGAAATTAATTCAATACACAATTGCTAAAAAGATTTCGCACCTTCTTTTTTTTTTTACAACTATAAAGTCAAAAAAAGCGAAAAGCGTCCATTGTCTAATGGATAGGACATAGGTCTTCTAAACCTTTGGTATAGGTTCAAATCCTATTGGACGCAATAAAAATATATTTTTATCTATATTGATATTTATCTATTATTTTCTAATATATATATATATTAGAAAATATATTTTTATTCTTTTTAGAAAAAAAAGATAAGAAAGAATATATATTAAGAAATAAATTCTTAATGCTTTAATATTTAATATTAAACAGATATTAGTTATATATTTCTTTATATTATATATATACTTAACTTAGATATACTCCTATTTATCGATTATATAATTTATGAAAAATTTAATTAAAGAAAAAAAAATAAGGATCCATTTACTTTTTTATACTTTCTCCTGAAGTACAAAACGTTCCAGTTGTTCTTGAATACCTTCTTTCAACAAGCTTTCTGCTTCAGCGGTTAATGTCTTGGTAGAGGATATGATTTCTTGGAACTGAGGTTTGTTCGTTTTTAAGTAAGTGCGTAACTGAACGAGAAATTTTCTTACTTGTCCAATTTCTAATCCATCCAGATAACCATTTGTTCCGGTATAAATGGTCATTATCTGTTCTTCCACTGTGAGAGGGGCTGATTGGGATTGTTTCAGTAATTCACGCAATCGTTGACCTCTTGCCAATTGATTCTGAGTAGCTTTATCGAGATCAGAA